TTTCATATGGCTTAGGTGAATTTGAATAATTTGACCGGCTAAAAAATATTTTGGTAAAGCAACTAAAATCCAATGCGAAGGAAAGGATCTTGGGGATCCAACCCAGCTTTGTGAATCATAGAGATAAAGACGAGAAAGACCAATGAAATAAAGTTTCAAGGTTGTATAGTTTAAAGTTTAATGGTAAAGTTTGATTACCATTAACCTCCAGAATAATGAACAAGTTTTTCGGTTTGATCCATATCCTAAAGGCGGCCTTCACCTTGAGTTATATTAAGTTAAGCCGCCCTTAATTCCTTATTTTGGTTTATTAGACCTTATTTTGTTACATATTTCTATTCTATTTCTACTATACTATTTCTATGTTTCTACGTGTTTCTACTATATGTGTTTATATTGCTTTTTTATTTCCTAAGGGTGGTTGGCCCCCGGGACCTAGTATTTATGTTTCTAGTTTATTTCTGGCTCAAGGTGGCCATAGGCCCCTATGGTCCAGTGGTTACGACCTCTCTCTTTCACGGAGAAAACGAGGGTTCAAGTCCCTCTGGGGGTGTAACAACACTCAAGACTATAGGAATAGGAGTGGGATTTTCTATTAAGTGATCCCTGTTTGTCAAGTCCTTCTAATAGTCTACTTAGAAGGACTTCATATTTTATATCATTTGATTGATGATATTTATATTTATTTGTCAAGTCTGCCTGGGAGATGAAAGGAAGTTGATTATGGAACGTCTAAAATGAATTAGGCGTTGGGTCGATGCCCGAGTGGTTAATGGGGACGGACTGTAAATTCGTTGACAATATGTCTACGCTGGTTCAAATCCAGCTCGGCCCAACAATTTGGCAACCTACTATCAGATGGTAGAGCCTAAGAAATACCTATCCAAATTTTCTGCTAGATCTCTTCTTATTTCCATGGGATTGTAGTTCAATAGGCTAGAGCACCGCCCTGTCAAGGCGGACGTTACGGGTTCGAGCCCCGTCAGTCCCGACGGATCCAATAAGTACATCAATTCGCCTCTTTATTTTCTGTGAAAAAGAAGGGGAGCATAATTGAATTCTGAAGGGGTTTCCCCTCTTTTTTTCAGGATTCTGTCGAAGAAAGAACAAACCCTAAAAAAAATGAAAATAACTAAAATAGTGAAGTTGATAGAATATTCCATTTTTTCTCCCGCGACTCATTTTTATCATACTTCTTCATCTTTCAAAGAAAATTAGATCATTAAAATTTAGAACCTAATTCTTCTCTTTTTCCACTTCGCTTGTATTGTTTGTTGGGGTTTTGTAGTTAATGGAAACAGACGCGTGGTTAGATGATACTTCATTTGATGGTTCTACAAGGAAGACCTAAAAAGAAAGAACAGAAAATAAGGAGAAATAAAGGTGTTTTTTATTGGTCCGGGAATCCAAGATTGGATTCACTATGGATAAAAGATCTTCATATGTTATACTATTCAATTCTCGACGACAAATTAATTTAATAGCTCAGATATTGTTATTCATGATATTGATCCGATTCAAGATCATCGATAGGTAATGCATTCATTGAATTGACAGGTGAAAGATTTATCATCTCTATGGGATTAAATCCCGAGTTATTGTGAAAAAAAAAAAAACAATAAAATTATGGAAGTAAATATTCTTGCATTTATTGCTACTGCACTGTTCATTTTAGTTCCTACTGCTTTTCTACTTATAATTTACGTAAAAACAGTCAGTCAAAACAATTAATTACTTTAAATGAAACTTGACTTCTGAATTCTTATCAATAGTTGAAGAAATCAAATGAAAAGTATTCTATTTTTGCGTCTTAAATGAAATCAAGGGGCTATAATCCGCGGTATTCTATGAGATCCGAGAGTATGGTAAGTAAGAAATTTATTTCTTACTTACCATACTCTCTAGTAGTGTTATGTTATAGTAGTGTATAAAGTTGTAAATAGAGTTGGTATACTCTATTAGCTTCTATCTTCAATATATGTAGTTATTAATCCATATGTAGTTATTAATCCATATATAGAATTGACGTAGGACCCAATTCTATTTCTTTGATACATCTATTTATTCCGATGAATCTGAAATAATCGTTTTACTGTTATAGAATACATTTCTCCACTAGAATCCAATGGAATTTTGAAATGAAGATATTTTTATTTCAAAATTATTTCAATTCAAATAAAAAATGCGTTACGGAACGATCTATAAAAGAATTGATAGCGTTTCATTCCTCAACTAAATTAGGAGTGCTTTTAAAGTCCACTTCTTCCCCATACTACGAGTGAAAGGGAAAATGTAAAGACTACCATTAAAGCAGCCCAAGCGAGACTTACTATATCCATGTGAATTATGTCCCTTATCTCTATGATAGAATTATTCCATTATTGCTCACTAATAATAGTAGAATGAATGGTCCAGAGTCAAAAAGGGATTCTGACCAAACACTATTGATGAACCAATAAAATAAAGCCATTTCAAAAATTCCTATATGATTTCTAATGTGGAAAGACTAAACACAAGTAAAATACACAATGACACTACAAAGGAATGTTACTAATGGAATGGAACGTCCAGTAATAAAATAAGAGAGCCCTTTCTTTTTTTTCTTGCCCTTCAAAGTAAAAATAGATCAATTGTTATCTATTACATACTTTTATTTCCTATTTGATATAATGCGTACCCCTTCGCGATTGTCTAGCTGAAGGAGTTGGGAGATAGTATATTATACTCTTGACGGGGGGTAAAAAAAAATTATTTTTTTTTTACTTTTTTCTATAAAAAATCTATCCAATCTCAATCTAATAGTGATTGAATGCCTGAACACTCAGAGATTCTCGCGAGTCTATATATGTAGATTACAGTATAGAAAGGACTTTACCTAACTAGTAGTTTAATTCTCCCCCGGCTATCCGATGTAATTTAAGACCCAATGAGTATACATTACATTAGCAGTAGAAGGGAATCAAAAAGTCTTGCTTCGACCTTTATTTTTTATATTTTATTTTTTATATTCAAAGATTGGAAATCTTTTACAAAATTACCAGAATAGATGTTTAGAATCAACCAAGTATCAACAGTCCCCTTATTCTATTTTGCTGGGGAAAATTATATTTAGTTATATCAGCAGAGCAGAATAAGATATTTCTATTCATTTGTTGATGAGGCGGCACCCGGATTTGAACTGGGGAAAAAGGATTTGCAGTCCCCCGCCTTACCACTCGGCCATGCCGCCAAAACGATACACAACAGGATAAAAAATTACCGTTGGATTACTAAACTTTAGTTTATTGTACTTGCATCCCCTTTATTCATCCTTTTTCTAAATAAATATAAAATAAAAAAATTATAAAAGAAACCCCTTTTCCCTTTTTGATTGTGTTTTATTTAGCCCTTTGATTAATTGTATAGTATCTCAAAACAAACAATGCCGAAAAACTTACACTTTTTCTATTGAAAAATCAAATTTTATTTTGACTCAAAAAAGCTAAAATTTATGACAAACAGGAACCATTAACTATTCGTTGACTGAGAATTCGTGAATTATTCTTAGATTTGAATATAAAATTTGGTTTGCCTAATGAATACAAATTGATACATCCTTAATTGATTCTTTTGAATCAAAAACCATTCTCCATTTCCATTATAACAAAAATTAGAAGTATATGTAAACCCCAGAACGGAAATTGTTACACAGATACCAAGTATTTAGAGTATGTTGCCTATAAATAAAGGGAATTCGTTGGAACAAAAAAAAGGCCCGGCTGGGTATTGACCGGGCCAGGCCCAAAAGGCACCTCGAACAAAAAAAAAGCAAGAAGGTCTTCTTTATTTATCTTTCTATTTGGATCTTTTGAGCATCTAAATGGAATTGCTAATTATATAATAACGATAAAGAATGTGAAAGAAATACTTTCTTTAATCCTTACTTGATGTGTAATGTAACATAGTAATTATCTTTTTCAATTGGGAGAGATGGCTGAGTGGACGAAAGCGGCGGATTGCTAATCCGTTGTACGAGTTATTCGTACCGAGGGTTCGAATCCCTCTCTTTCCGTTGATGACTTTCTATTTTTTTCTTTCAATTTTCGCAAACCCTCTTATTATTTTTTCCTAATTAAACGTGTGGAATAGCTAAAAAAAATTGAAAGAAAATTGTAAAATCAAGCAAGAAAAACTAAATTTTTATTTTATTCTTCACGTCCTGGATTACGTCCTGGATCATTGGATAGGAATCCAAAGATGAAGAGAGAAACAAAGAATATTACTACTGTGTAAACGAAAAGTTTGAGAGTAAGCATTACACAACCTCCAAGATCATTTTTTGAAAAAGAAAAACGAGAAAAGATAATAGATCCTCCATTTTTATATCACATATCCTATTTTTACACCAAGAAATAAATTCTAGAAATAGAAAAGAATGTTCAGAAATTCAAATGAAGTTGAAATGAAATTTCAATTTGTAATATAATAAGAGTCTTTAATTACCACAAATCACTTTCAGACCCATAATTAGCTATTGTAAGGGGCCCTAAGCTAATAAGGTCTTTCACCATAAAAAGGATTAAAATAGGGAAATGGGGCGAGCCGGGTTTCTCGCGGCTATCCGATAATTTCAATGTTTGAATCGAAGGTTCATACTGTCAGACTTATTTGATCTTATCAATTATTATAATTTTTATCGAATAAATCATGAATTTTCTAGGATAGTATTAAAGATCTTATCGAAAACTTACAGCAGCTTGCCAAACAAAGGCTAAAAGAAAAAAGAACAGGGGTATGACTGGCATAAAATCTACGATTGGATTCAAAAAAGCATAGGCTTCGGGCAATTTGGCGAAGAAAAGACTACTCGGATAAAGGGCAGAATTAAGACAGATCAAACTAAAGATATTAAGCATAACAGACATTTTTTTCGTCGAGATAATTGCATTTTGATTGAGTTATTGATATAAGGAAAAATAAAGAAAGTAGGGTAGACAAAAAAATCCTTCTTTTTCCGTTCAATCAAAAATCCTCCAATTCTCAAAGGAGAATAGAAGAAATCATACTTTCATACAATATCTTAATTGAATTATATGTAATGATCAATAAATTCAGTTGAATTCTAGATATACACATGTCAAAATCCTAGCACGAATCTATAATAGATTCTATAAAGAATAAAGATTTTCTATAGATAGTTTGGCCTGGAATTGACGAACACTTACTACCAATATTATTCTTTATTAGTATCCAATAAAAGTAGAAATGGGGCGTAGCCAAGCGGTAAGGCAACGGGTTTTGATCCCGCTATTCGGAGGTTCGAATCCTTCCGTCCCAGAGCATATCCGTTGTATCTGAATACTTGTTTTTTGTTCAACAAGGTTCTGTTTAAAGGTCTAATATTGGATAGAATATTATTCCTCTTTCTTTTTTTAATTTTGAATGATTCTTTTCGGAATCATATCTAAGTTTTTCACAAACTGAACTAAATCGAGTTCAAATGACATTCAAATGCAAAAGTAACTGATAACTGAAACCTTTTCTGATTCAGATAAAGATAAGATGAGACATAGATCACAGTTGCAGAAAGATTACTTAATCTCAGGCTAAACAAAATATGAAAATACATATAAAAGAGGAAGTGCTTAGCTTATAGGTATGTATTGTTATCCTATTTGAGTCACAATAGTCTTTCTATTTTTGTGAAAAATAATGAGCATCCCTAAAATATTAAAATTGAAATATTTAACAATAATATTTCTTTTTATTGTTCGATCTATTTAGCTTATTTGCTTTACATCATTGACAATTCCATTCGAAAATATTTTTTATTATGATAATAAAATAGAGTTTTTACTGCAAAACTTGATTCAAATAATGATGCAGAAGTAGGAAACTTTTTCAAGTAGCAAGATTTGTAATGATTCCTTATGGATTGAATCTTGGGGAAGGTGGAAATGGCTCAGTCTATCTTATTGAGTCACTTGAAGAGGCAGAGTCAAATATAATTTATTTATTCCTGTGATTTCTATTTCTATTAGTTATGTTATTTCTATATTTAGATTTCTGGAATTTCTGTTAGATATTTTTTTTGAGATCGATACTTATAGAAAAATGTTCCATTCATACAAAAAAAGCCGGGGTCTTGCTAATATTTCTTCAGAAAAATCTTTATTATCTATGTAGATAGATAAGAAAAAATATAAATGACTATGTCTATGTACCGAGCGAACCAATGACTATTCATGATTCCATAATATAATTGAATCAATTCCATACTGGTTCCAAATTAGAGGAATGTTATGGTAAAACTTCGTTTAAAACGATGTGGTAGAAAGCAACGTGCGACTTGAAGGACACGATCCGCCGTGGATTCTTATTCTTACATCCACCATTTTATATAGGAATGAAAGTGCTCTTGGCTCGACGTCATTTGTTCTATTCTACTAGAACCCCTCTTTTTTTTGGGTTGTAATGTAAATAGTGCATGATGGAGCTCGGGTAGAAAGTATTTATTAATTTCTCAGGGGCAACGATCTAGGGTTAATGCCAATCAATAAATTGGAACAACTTCGTAAGTATATCTTCGATATATAAATCGAAAGGATCCGATTCGAGCAAAAAAAAAATTTTGTTGGAAGGGTTAAAACTTTTTCGATCCACAGTGTATCGCGCACGAATCAACCATATGATTCTTTGATAGAAAGAAATCACAAAAGGGGTATGTTGCTACCATTTTGAAAGGATTAATAAGCACCGAAGTAATGTCTAAACCCAATGATTTAAAACAAAGATAAAGGATCCCAGAACAAGTAAACACCACTTCAATTGTCTCACGGATCCGAATAAAGAATCAAAATAGATTTTAAACGAGACAAAAAAGGAGGGGTTAAAGACCACTCAATAAAAAAATATCTTAAATTTCTTTAAGATATTTGAGAATTATTGTACTTGAGTTATGAGTACAAATGATTTTTTTCAGGAAGCTAAAAAAATAACTATGAGTTAAATTTTAAATTATAGACTCATTTATTTTACGGATTCCTTTTCTATTTATTCTAATTTTATCCATAGACAAAACTTCTAATCATTTTTTTCTCGAGCCGTACGAGGCGAAAACTTCCTATACGGTTCTAGGGGGGGGTTCTTTTTCATCTACATCTATCCCAATGAGCCGTCTACCGAATCGTTGCAATTGATGTTAGATCCCGAAGAGAAGGAAGAGATCTTCGGAAAGTGGGTTTTTATGATCCTATCAAGAATCAAACTTATTTAAACGTTCCCGCGATTCTCTATTTCCTTGAAAGAGGCGCTCAGCCTACAGGAACTGTTCAGGATATTTTAAAAAAAGCAGAGGTTTTTAAGGAACTTTACCCTAATCAAACGAAATACAATTAATTAAATTAAGGAAATAAAAACTAAGGGTAGGATAGTGATTTCTATATCATTTTGGATATCTTTTCTATACTATGTTTTTTTATTTCCTTCTTTTCTTGTTCTATTCATATCTATTTATCATTG